ATAAGATTGAATGGGAAATATCCATAAATTCTTTCGGAGTCAAAGAAATGAAAAAAAAAAAAAAAAAAGGATCAACGGTTCCAATTTCATCTCTATCGAATTTTTATATTTTTATCAGAATAGCAGATATAGTCATGATTCAATAGGTCAGGTCCACTTACTTTTTTTTTTCATTTCTAATCTTTTCCGTGGATTTGATTGATACACTGGAAAAGAGGACTATGTTGTTTGTTCATTCAAGAGGTAACTTATAATTATTCATAATTATTAGAATTTATTGAACAAACGTTAACTTGCTAATTATTATACGCTAATTCTAACTCAGTATACTAATACTGTAATGGAGTAATGTATTATCCCCTTAGTGACTTTTTACTAGAAATATTCATTTTTTTCTATTTGAAGGGAGAATAGAAATACTACGGCTCTAATTTTATGAAAAAACCAAAGCCCCTTATCGGATTTGAACCGATGACTTACGCCTTACCATGGCGTTACTCTACCACTGAGTTAAAGGGGCTTATTTCATTTAATTCCTGAATGGATCACTATGTCAATAATATATCTATATGTACATATTATATTACATATCATAGAATGAATCAATGAATGAAAGAATGAAAACGAAGTAACTTAACCCCCTGTTGGACGAGGACTCCCTAAAAAACCTTCTTTTGGTTTTTTTCTTTTTCTATTAGACGAAATGATATCTCTTTATATATAGAATAGAGTGGAGAATGCCGATTCTAATGAATGATTCATGAATATGAATCACAAACCAAAAAATTCCCTACAATTAGGAAAGGTGAAAAATCATTTAATCATACCATTCTATTATATTGACAATAAAAAAAATATTTATATTATAATCATAGTATGATAGCGGTTATGCAAGTAGCCCCCATCGTCTAGTGGTTCAGGACATCTCTCTTTCAAGGAGGCAGCGGGGATTCGACTTCCCCTGGGGGTAGGGTATACTACGAAAGGAAATTGATCGTGGATTACCAATAAGCCTAAAAGTGATTCTTTGTGGGTCGATGCCCGAGGGGTTAATGGGGACGGACTGTAAATTCGTTGGCAATAAGTCTACGCTGGTTCAAATCCAGCTCGGCCCAATAATCCGACAATCTACCATGAGAGGGTATAACCCCCCTCCTTACAAAACAAAATACTCGATACGGAGATAAAAAAAGAATCAAAATTTCTGCTAGATCGCCTATTTATTTCCCGGGGATTGTAGTTCAATTGGTCAGAGCACCGCCCTGTCAAGGCGGAAGCTGCGGGTTCGAGCCCCGTCAGTCCCGTCGGATCGACTAAATACATTAATCAATTTTTTCAAAACTCTATTTTTCTTTACTTCTCGTCCAAGAAAAGAATATGTTGGTGGGTTAGTCCAATTAGTGCTAGCACTGTAGTAAGCATTTCAAGAAAGACGAGATATATTTTATCGATTGTTCCAGATCCATGGAATGGAATAGAGTCCTCTCTTTTTTGGAAGGGGACACACAGATACAAAACAACTGGAATTCCCAATAAAAAGAGATTTTCAAAAAATTTTCAAAAGATTCCCCGGATAGAATGCTTTTTTATATTCAAATTAAAAAATCTCTCGTTTTGGCTCCTTTTTTAGAACCTCAATTACTAATTTAATCAAAAAATGGATTTATTTCAAATTGCACACTGAGTTTTTGATATAAATTCCCAGTGTTAATAATCTTCGGAAGTGGTTTTTTTCTTAGTTGAGGTTGGAACTATGTTAATAATGGAATTGGAAAGGTGATCATATGATACTTCATCGGATAATTATACACGGGAGATGTAAGGTAATACAAAAAAAGAACAGAAATGAACGATAAAAAGGACTTTTTTGAGATCGGGAATCCAAGTTGGGATTCGGTATGATTAAACGAACTTCCTATATTATACTATTCCATTTTTGACGACGAATTCATTTCAGAATTCAGATATTGTTATTCATGATATTGATCCGATTCAAAACCATCGCGAGGTAATTCATCCATTGAATTGAAAGGAGAAGGGCTTGTCATCTCTATGGGATTAAATCCCGGGTTATTGTTTAATTTTATTTTTTATTTATATTTTATATTATGGAAGTAAATATTCTTGCATTTATTGCTACTGCACTATTCATTCTAGTTCCTACCGCCTTTTTACTTATCATTTATGTAAAAACAGTCAGTCAAAATAATTAATGAATTTGAATTAACGAAATAAACTGAAAACAAATTTCGCGTCTTAAATCTTAAATGAAATACGACGACTACAATTCACAGTATCCAGTATATAAATCGTATAGTAGAAAGATTCATCTATTTCTTTCTACTATACTATCTACATATTAGTATCATTTTAGTGTAGAAAGGTATAAAGTTATAGAATGTGTAAAGCTGTACTCTAGAATACTCTCTAATAAATAGAGTGTTTAATCCTCATATAAATTTGAAAAGGAAGAGCAAGCCTTACCGATTTTTAAGGGTAC